TTAAGAATAAGCTAAATTAAGCTTTTGGGCTCATACCTCAAATATAAAGATATTTCTTTTTCTTAATAAAGTGCCTGACAAAAAGGATTATTCTGATAGGATAAATTATGTAAACTTTTACCTTTATTACATTTTTTAGAATTAAACTAAATCTAATAATATCAAAAATTATTGTGCATCTTACACTAAAATATATTTTATATAAAAATGAATTTAAATTTCTTAATAATATTTTAAATATTTATTTTTTATTTTTAATTTTATTAATTCTAATAAAATATTTTTTATTTTTATTTTATTTTTTAGAACTTTAATTTCCATTTCTTCTAATTCATGAATAGGTTGTTGAATTGGCTTAGAGGTTAATTTATTAAGATTTATCCCCCTTATTTCTAATAATAAAAATCTTCTTTGCACAGAAGCCTCTTTAAAATATTTTTTAACTCAATCTATTGCCTCAATTAATTTTTTATTTTATATTATATTAAAAATATTTTTTATAAAAAATTTTGAAATTAATAATTATTTTTCCATTTTGATTAACTCTTCATTATTAATAAAAATAGGCTCTTTCCCATTTCATTTTTGATTTCCTAATATTATAGAAGGATTAAATTGAATAAATTGTTTTATTTTAATAACTTGACAAAAAATTTCCCCCATAATTCTTCTTTCTTATTATATAAATAATAATTTTATTATAATTATTATAATTATAAATATTATAATTGGAGCTATTAGAGGATTTAATCAAATATCTCTACGTAAATTAATAGCTTTCTCTTCAATTAATAATTTAGGATGATTAATAGCAGCTTTAATAATTAGAGAAAATATATGATTATTATATTTTTTTTTTTATTCATTAATAAACTTAATTATATGTTCTTTATTTATATTATTAAATATTTTTTATTTAAACCAAATTATAAACTTCAATTTAATTTCATTTATCAAAATTTCATTATTAATTAATTTTTTTTCACTAGGTGGTTTACCACCATTCTTGGGATTTTTCCCAAAATGAATTATTATTAATTTTTTAATTTCTAATAAAATATTTTTTATTTCATTTATTTTCATAATATTTAGTCTTATTATATTATTTTTTTATATTCGTATTATTTATATTTCTTTAATATTAAATTTTTTTAAATTAAAATGATTTAAAATTAATATTAAAAATAATTTATTTTTAATTATTAATTTTTTTTCATTTATTTCTTTAATAGGTTTAATTCTTAATACTTTTATATTTTTATAAGGTTTTAAGTTAAATTAAACTAATAATCTTCAAAATTATTTATAAAGAAAATTCTTTAAGCCTTAGTAATTTTCATACACCTTAAAATTTGCAATTTTATATCATAACAATGAATATAAGACTAATAAAAGAGATAGATCTCGTTAATAAATTTACAATTTATCGCTTATACCTCAGCCATTTTATTTTTATTTCTTTATTTTGCGAAAATGACTTTATTCTACAAATCATAAAGATATTGGAACATTATATTTTATTTTCGGAATTTGATCAGGAATAGTAGGTACATCTCTTAGTTTATTAATTCGAACTGAATTAGGTAATCCGGGATCCTTAATTGGAGATGATCAAATTTATAATACAATTGTCACAGCTCATGCTTTTATTATAATTTTTTTTATAGTTATACCAATTATAATTGGAGGATTCGGAAATTGACTTATTCCTTTAATATTGGGGGCACCTGATATAGCTTTCCCTCGAATAAATAATATAAGATTTTGATTATTACCCCCATCATTAACTCTTTTAATTTCAAGAAGAATCGTTGAAAATGGAGCTGGTACAGGATGAACAGTTTACCCCCCACTGTCATCTAATATTGCCCATAGAGGTTCTTCAGTAGATTTAGCTATTTTCTCCCTTCATTTAGCTGGAATTTCATCTATTCTTGGAGCTATTAATTTTATTACAACCATTATTAATATACGAATTAATAATATATCTTTTGATCAAATACCTCTTTTCGTTTGAGCGGTTGGTATTACAGCTTTATTACTTCTTTTATCTCTTCCAGTTTTAGCCGGAGCTATTACTATACTTCTTACAGACCGAAATCTTAATACTTCATTCTTTGACCCTGCAGGAGGGGGAGACCCAATTTTATATCAACATTTATTCTGATTCTTTGGACACCCCGAAGTTTATATTTTAATTTTACCAGGATTTGGTATAATTTCTCATATTATTTCACAAGAAAGAGGAAAAAAAGAAACTTTTGGATCATTAGGAATAATTTATGCTATAATAGCAATTGGATTATTAGGATTCATCGTTTGAGCTCATCATATATTTACAGTAGGTATAGATATTGACACACGAGCTTATTTCACCTCTGCTACAATAATTATTGCTGTTCCTACAGGAATTAAAATTTTTAGTTGATTGGCTACCTTATATGGAACTCAAATTAATTATAGACCTTCTATATTATGAAGTTTAGGATTTGTATTTTTATTTACTGTTGGGGGATTAACTGGGGTAATTTTAGCTAATTCATCAATTGATATTATTTTACATGATACTTATTATGTAGTAGCTCATTTTCATTATGTACTCTCTATGGGAGCTGTTTTTGCTATTTTAGGGGGGTTTATTCATTGATATCCTTTATTTACAGGATTATCATTAAATAACTATTATTTAAAAATTCAATTTTTCACTATATTTATTGGGGTAAATTTAACTTTTTTCCCTCAACATTTTTTAGGGTTAGCTGGGATACCTCGACGATACTCAGATTACCCCGACAATTACCTTTCATGAAATGTAATTTCATCTTTAGGGTCATATATTTCTTTAATTTCAACTATTATAATAATAATAATTATTTGAGAGTCTATAATTAATCAACGTTTAATTATTTTCTCATTAAATATACCATCTTCAATTGAATGATATCAAAATCTTCCTCCAGCTGAACATTCATATAATGAATTACCTATCTTAAGTATATTCTAATATGGCAGATTATATGTAATGGATTTAAACCCCATTTATAAAGGTTTTCCTTTTTTTAGAAATGGCAACTTGATCTAATTTTAACCTTCAAAATGGAGCTTCACCATTAATAGAACAAATAATTTTTTTTCATGATCATACTTTAATTATTTTATTAATAATTACTATTTTAGTTATATACTTAATAACAAATTTATTTTTTAATAAATTTATTAATCGATTTCTTTTAGAAGGTCAAATAATTGAATTAATTTGAACTATTTTACCTGCTATCACATTAATTTTTATTGCATTACCTTCTTTACGGTTATTATATTTATTAGATGAATTAAATAATCCTTTAATTACTTTAAAATCAATTGGTCATCAATGATATTGAAGTTATGAATACTCAGACTTTAATAATATTGAATTTGATTCTTATATAATTAATGAAAATAATCCAATTAATAATTTCCGATTACTAGATGTAGATAATCGTATTATTTTACCTATAAATAATCAAATTCGTATTTTAGTAACTGCAACAGATGTTATTCACTCTTGAACTATTCCTTCATTAGGGGTAAAAGTTGATGCTAACCCAGGTCGATTAAATCAAACTAATTTTTTTATTAATCGACCTGGAATCTTTTTTGGGCAATGCTCAGAAATTTGTGGGGCTAATCATAGATTTATACCTATTGTTCTTGAAAGTATTTCAATAAAAAATTTTATTCATTGAATTAATAATTATTCTTCATTAGATGTCTGAAAGCAAGAAATGGTCTCTTAAACCATATTATAGTAAATTAGCAATTACTTCTAATGAAAGAATTAGTTAATCCTATAACATTAGTATGTCAAACTAAAATTATTATATAAATAATATTCTTTTATTCCTCAAATAATACCTATTAATTGAATTTTTTATTTTTTTTATTTTTTAATAATTTTTATAATATTTAATATTATAAATTACTATATTTATTTTAATTTTAAATTAAATCAAACCCCTAAAAATTTTCAATTTAAAAAAAAAAAAATTAATTGAAAATGATAAATAACTTATTTTCTATTTTTGATCCTTCAACTAATATTTTTAATTTATCTATTAATTGAATTAGAACATTAATTGGTTTAATATTTTTACCTTTCTCTTTCTGACTTATTCCTAACCGTCATTTTTTTTTATGAAAACTTATTATTATAAAACTTCATAATGAATTTAAAATTTTATTAAATTTTAATATAAATAAAGGATCAACTTTTATTTTTATTTCTTTATTTTCTTATATTTTATTTAATAATTTTTTAGGATTATTTCCTTATATTTTTACTAGAACTAGTCATTTATCTATATCTTTATCGATATCACTCTCATTATGATTAAGATTCATATTATATGGTTGAATTAATAACTCCCAACATATATTTATTCATATAATTCCTCAAGGAACTCCTAATATTCTAATACCTTTTATAGTAATAATTGAAACTATTAGTAATATTATTCGACCTGGAACCTTGGCTATTCGCTTAACAGCTAATATAATTGCTGGACATTTATTACTAACCTTACTTAGTAATACTGGTAATATTATAAGAAAATATTTATTAATTTTCTTAATTATTACCCAAATTATTTTACTTATTTTAGAAAGAGCAGTTGCAATTATTCAATCATATGTTATTACTATTCTTAGAACTTTATATTCTAGAGAAACCAATTAATAAATGACAAATAATTTTTATAGACACCCCTATCATTTAGTAGATTTTAGACCATGACCTTTTACTGGAGCTATTGGAACTATAACTTTAGTGACCGGATTAGTTAAATGATTTCATAATTTTAATATAAATTTATTAATTTTAGGTTATATAATCGTAATTTTAACTATATATCAATGATGACGAGATGTATGCCGAGAAGGAACTTATCAAGGTAAACATACTATTTTAGTTTCAAAAGGATTACGTTGAGGAATGATTTTATTTATTATTTCAGAAATTTTTTTTTTTATTTCATTCTTTTGAGCTTATTTTCATAGAAGTCTTGCACCTAACATTGAATTAGGAACTATATGACCACCTATAAGAATTATTCCATTTAATCCTTTTCAAATTCCTTTATTAAATACTATTATTTTAATTACCTCAGGATTAACAGTAACTTGAGCTCATCATGCAATTATAAATAATAATTTTTCTCAAACATATCAAAGTTTATTTTTAACTATTTTATTGGGATTTTATTTTTCTCTACTTCAAGCATATGAATATTATGAAGCCCCCTTTAATATTTCAGATAGAGTTTATGGATCAACATTTTTTATAGCAACAGGATTCCACGGACTTCATGTGATTATTGGAACAATTTTTCTTTTAACATGTTTTATACGACTTATAAATAATCATTTTTCAAGACTTCATCACTTTGGATTTGAAGCAGCAGCATGATACTGACATTTTGTAGATGTAGTTTGATTATTCCTTTATATTTCTATTTATTGATGAGGAAATTAATTATTTATATAATATATATAGTATATTTGACTTCCAATCAAAAAGTTTAATTTTATTTAATATAAATAATTAAAATTATTTTATTTATATGCTCTTTATTCATATTATTAGCTAATCTTATTATAATTATTACTTTAATTTTATCAAAAAAATCATATTTAGACCGGGAAAAATGTTCCCCATTTGAATGTGGATTTGACCCTAAATCATTACCCCGTATCCCCTTTTCACTTCATTTTTTTTTAATTACTGTAATTTTCTTAATTTTTGATGTAGAAATTGCTTTAATTTTTCCTGTAATTTCTACATTTAAATTAACTAATATAGTTATTTGATTTAAAATAATAATTTTTTTTATTTTTATATTACTAATTGGTTTATATCATGAATGAAATCAAAAAATACTTAATTGAACTTATTAGGATAATAGTTTAAAAAAAACATTTGAATTGCAATCAAAAAATATTAATAATTTAATTTTTCTTAAATAAGAAGCAATTCATGCATTTAATTTCGACTTAAAAAATAGAGTATATAACTCCTTATTTGATTTTATTAATTGAAACCAAAAAGAGGTATATCACTGTTAATGATATTATTGAATAAAATTCCAATTAAAGAAATATTTTATATTAAGCTGCTAACTTAATTTTTAGTGAATAATAATCATTAATATTTCTATTTATATAGTTTAATTAAAACTTTACATTTTCAATGTAAAAATAAAATTTTATATTTTTATAAATAATTTTATATTTAAAGATTTATAAATCACCTTAATATCTTCAATATTATACTCTTTATTTTAAGCTATTTAAATTTAATTAAACTATTTTTAATATTAACATTGTTATAATTAATATTCATAAAATGAATCTATACAAATAAATTTTAAAATTATTTATCTGAAAATTATTAAGAATAATAGAATAATTTTTAATAATTTTATATAAGCCTTGACCACTATAAAATTCTCTTCACCCTATGTCAATTTTTTTTACTAAATTTTGTCCTAATTTTAAAAATTTATAACTTAAACCATAAGTAAATAAGCTCGGCATAAATCATATTAGTCTTAAAAATCTTCTTAAATTGTAACTTATAATAAATTTATTTAAAGAAATTAAATTTATCATTCTCACTCTATAGCCTAATAAACCCCCTAATAAAATAACATAAATTACCATCATTTTTAAATTAAAAGGTAAATAAATTATATAAGGATAATTAAATATTATTCATCTTAAAAATCTACCAGAAATTACTCTTATAAAAAGTATTATTAATATTCTTTTTAATATAATATAATCCTCATCAAATAAATTATAAATACTTATTAAATTAAAATCATTAATTATCAAATATATTACTAAACGAATTCTATAAAATATTGTTAAACCAGTAGAAATATAATATAAATAAAAAATTATTAAATTTAAATTTCTTATTCTTACTATCTCTAAAATTAAATCTTTTGAATAAAACCCAGCTAAAAATGGAATTCCACACAAAGCTAAATTTGAAATATTTATACACAAAGAAGTTAGAGGAATATATATTCTTAAACCCCCTATAAATCGAATATCTTGATTATTATTTATTATATGAATGATTATTCCAGCACATATAAATAATAAAGCTTTAAATATAGCATGAGTCAATAAACGAAAAAAAGCTAAATCTCTAAACCCTATTCTTAAAATTCTTATTATTAAACCTAATTGTCTTAAAGTTGATAAAGCAATAATTTTCTTTAAATCAAATTCATAGTTAGCTGAAATCCCCGCTATAAATATAGTTATTCCTGAAATTAATATTAATATTTTTAAAAATTCTGTATTTAATAGTAAATTATTAAACCGAATTAATAAATATACTCCAGCAGTAACTAAAGTTGATGAATGAACTAAAGCAGAAACAGGAGTTGGGGCTGCTATAGCAGCCGGTAATCAAGCTCTAAAAGGAATTTGAGCTCTCTTAGTCATTGCCCCTAAAATAATTATTAATCTAATAATTTTCATACAATAATCATTATTTATTAATTCTAAATAAAAAATATAATTTCATCTCCCATAATTTATTATTCAAGCAATAACTATTAATAATATCACATCACCAATTCGATTTGATAAGACAGTTAATATCCCTGCATTATAAGATTTTATATTTTGATAATAAATAACTAAAGCATAAGAAACTAATCCTAAACCATCTCACCCTAAAAAAATTCTAATCATATTAGGTCTTAAAATTAATAATATTATAGAAAAGACAAATATTAAAACTAAAATAATAAATCGATTTAAATTTAATTCAGAACTTATATATCTTTTTCTATAAAAAATAACAGAAGATGAAATTAAAGAAACAAATATTATAAATAATAATGATATTCAATCTAATAATAAAGAAAAAACAATATTTATTGAATTAAAAGAAATAATTTCCCACTCTAAAAATAAAATTATATTACTTATTGATAAATAAATTATACCTAAAAAATTTAATAATATAAATATAAATAAAAAAAAAAAATCTAACAAAACAAATAGAATTATTATTCTTAATAACTTAAAATGATATTATCATATTTTTGACCCCACAAATCAATATTTTTCTTAAATTATTTAAGTAAAATCAAATTATTATATAATCAAATTTTATAATAAAAATATTTAAAGGAAACCAATGTAAAAACAATAATAAATATTCTCGAGAAACACCTGTATAAAATCTATATAGTCTTAAATTATAAAACCCATGTTGAGAGTATGAATAAAGATATAAACTATAACCTGCTCTAAAAAAAGAAATTATTATTATTATTATTATTGTTAATCAAGATCAACTTACCAATCTATTAATTAATCCTAATTCACCTAAAAAATTAATTGAAGTTGGGGCTGCTATATTAGAAATTATTATTAAAAATCATCATAATCTTAATGATGGTATAAAATTTATTATTCCCTTATTAATAAATAATCTTCGTCTTCCTAAACGTTCATAATTAATATTAGATAAACAAAACATCCCAGATGAACATAATCCATGCCCAATTATTAAAACATAAGAACCATAAAATCCCCAATAATTTATTGTTATAATTCCTCTAATAACTATTCCTATATGAGCTACTGATGAATAAGCAATTAAAGACTTTATATCTACTTGACAAAAACACTTTAATCTAATAAAAACCCCACCTATTAATCTAATTACAACTCAAATAATTCCTATATTCATTATCATCCTCTGAAAAATTATTATGACTCGTAGTAATCCATAACCCCCTAATTTTAATATAATCCCTGCTAAAATTATTGAACCTGAAATAGGTGCTTCAACATGAGCTTTAGGCAATCATAAATGAACAAAATATATAGGTATTTTTACTATAAAAGCCATCACTAAAGAAAAATATAAAATTAAAGAATTTCTCTCATAAAATTTATATATATAAATTATTATTGAGTTCAAATTAGAAAAAATAAAAAATAAACCTAATAATAAAGGTAAAGAAACAAATAAAGTATAAAATAATAAATATAAACCCGCTTGAATACGTTCAGGCTGATACCCTCAACCTAAAATTAAAATTAAAGTAGGAATTAATCTCCCCTCAAAAAATAAATAAAATATTAAAATATTTATTATTCTAAATGTTAAGTATAACATAATTAAAAGTAACAAAATATTTAATAAAAATAAATGTCAATAATAATTTTCTTTTAATAAATTTTCTCTAGCCATAATCATTAAAGAACAAATTCAAATTCTCAATATAATTAAACCAAAAGAAATAATATCACAACCTATTATATAACTTAAATTACAAAAATTTACAATACTTAAAGAAATATTTATAAATATTAACATTATAAAAAATAACATTATTTGAACCAATCAAAATACATTTTTTATAAAACATAAAGGAATTAAAAAAATTATTATTATTAAAAATTTTATCATAATAAATTATATCTCTGAAAATAATCATTTCCATGAGTTCGAATCATAGAAACTAAAATTGATAAACCTAAAGCTCCTTCACACACAGAAAAAACTAAAAATACTATTAATATATATATATTATAATTTATTATTAAAAAATAAATAATTATTAATATATAAACTCTTAAAACAATAAATTCTAATCTTAATAAAACAATTAATAAATGTTTATGTTTTCTAACAAAAATTATATTCCCTAAAAAAAATATAAATATAATCAAAAATTTTATCATTAGTGTTTTTATAGTTTAAAAAAAAACATTGGTCTTGTAAATCAAAAATAATAATTTTATTTAAAAACTTCAAAGAAAAGAATAAATTCTTATCAATAATCTCCAAAATTATTATTTTTATTAAACTACTCTTTGAAATCTTAAAATTATTCATTTTAATAATTATCATATTTTTTTCTTTATTTATATTTTTTATAATTAATCCTTTAGCAATAGGATTATTTATTTTATTACAAACTATACTTTTATCTTTATTAATTGGTATGTTTATTAATACTTATTGATTTTCCTATATTTTATTTTTAATTTTCTTAGGAGGTTTATTAGTTTTATTTATTTATGTTGCAAGAATTGCCTCTAATGAATTAATAAATTTTTCAATTAAAATAAAAATTAGATTTTGATTTAGTATTTTATTCAGTTTAATTATTTCATTTTTATATAATAAAAATTTATATTTTTTTAATTTATTTTATAATAATGAAATAACAAATCTATCACATTATTTTTTATTTTTTAATGATAACAAAATTAATTTATCAAAATTATATGATAAACAAACCTATTTTTTAAATATTATATTAATTATTTACTTATTCATTACTTTAATTGCAGTAATTAAAATTACCAATATTTTTTTTGGACCTTTACGATCATTTAATTAAACTAATGATAAATAATTGAATTCCTATACGTAAATCTCACCCTTTAATTAAAATTATTAATAATTCATTAATTGATTTACCTTCCCCCTCTAATATCTCAATTTGATGAAATTTTGGATCTTTATTAGCCATATGTTTAATTATCCAAATTATCACTGGTTTATTTTTAACTATATATTATTGTGCTAATATTGAATTAGCATTTTATAGTGTAAATTATATTTGTCGAAATGTTAATTATGGATGATTAATTCGAACTTTACATGCCAATGGAGCATCATTTTTCTTCATTTGTATTTACATTCATATTGGACGAGGAATTTATTATGAATCATTTAATTTTTTTTATACTTGAATAGTAGGTATTATCATTTTATTTTTACTAATAATAACAGCATTTATAGGTTATGTTTTACCTTGAGGTCAAATATCTTTTTGAGGAGCTACAGTTATTACTAATTTATTATCAGCAATTCCTTATTTAGGAACAACCTTGTTAAATTGAATTTGAGGGGGATTTGCTGTTGATAACCCTACTTTAACTCGATTTTATACATTTCATTTCTTAATACCTTTTATTATTTTAATAATAACTATAATTCATCTTTTATTTCTCCATCAAACAGGATCAAATAATCCTTTAGGAATTAATAGAAATTTAGATAAAATCCCATTCCATCCATATTTTACTTTTAAAGATTTAATTGGATTTATTATTATTTTATTTATTTTAATTAATTTAACCCTTTCCAACCCTTATATACTGGGAGACCCAGATAATTTTATCCCAGCTAACCCCTTAGTAACCCCTATTCATATTCAACCAGAATGATATTTTCTTTTTGCATATGCTATTTTACGTTCTATTCCTAATAAACTTGGAGGAGTAATCGCATTAATTATATCAATCTTAATTTTAATTATTCTACCATTTTCCTTTAATAAAAAAATGCAAGGAATTCAATTCTACCCCTTTAATCAAATAATTTTTTGATCAATAGTATCAACTATTATCTTATTAACATGAATTGGAGCTCGTCCTGTAGAAATTCCCTTTATTTTAACAGGACAAATTTTAACAGTTATTTATTTTTCTTATTATATTATTAACCCAATAATTAATAAATTATGAGATAAAATAATTTTCAATACATAAATTAATGAGCTTGAATAAGCATTTGTTTTGAAAACTTAAGAAAGAATAATTATTCTATTAATTTATACTAAATATATTTATTAAATTATAAATATTTTAATGCCTAAATATAATAATAACATATTTAAAGAAATTGGTAAATAAACCTTTCAACATAAATATATCAACTTATCATAACGATATCGAGGTAAAGTACCCCGCACTCAAATAAACAAAAAAGAAAAAAAACTTAATTTTAAATAAAATAATAAATTTAATTTATAACCACCTATATACAATAAAACTATTATCATTCTTATAAATAAAATTCTTGAATATTCAGCAAGAAAAATTAATGTAAATCCACCACCTCTATACTCAATATTAAACCCTGAAACTAATTCTCTCTCACCCTCTGCAAAATCAAATGGCGTTCGATTAGTTTCAGCTAATATTGAAGAAAACATACATAATCTTAAAGGAAATATTATAAATATAAATCATATATTTTGTTGATAAATTCTTAATTTAATTAAATTAAAATCTATAATTAAAATTAAAATAGAACATAAAATTAGAGCCAATCTTACCTCATAAGAAATAGTCTGAGCTACAGCACGTAATTCCCCCCATATAGGATAATTTGAATTAGATGATCACCCAGCAATTAATATTACATAAACTCCAACTCTTATACAACATAATATAAATAAAATACCCAAATTAAAAAAAATTAAATTAAAATAATAAGGAATTAATAATCAAATTATTAAAGATAAAAAAAACCCTATAATAGGTGAATAATAATAATAAAAATAATTAGAGTAATTTAAATATAATTGTTCTTTAGTAAATAATTTAATCCCATTTGAAAAAGGCTGTAATAATCCCAATATACCTAATTTATTAGGACCTTTTTGAATTTGAATATAACCTAAAACCTTACGTTTTAATAAAGTTAAAAAAGCAACTTTAATTAATACACCAATAAATAAAATTAATATACCTATAATAATATTAAAAATATTTAAAAATATCATTTACTATCTATATAAATTTTTATATATTTATGACTTCTAAAACCCTTACATTTTTTTGCCAAAATAGTTAAAATTATTTTAATAATATTCAAACATATTAAATTATTTACAATAATTGATCCTTTCGTACTAAATTATTTTATGTTTATAAAGATAGAAACCAACCTGGCTCACACCGGTTTGAACTCAGATCATGTAAGATTTTAATGATCGAACAGATCAAAATTTTAAACTTTTGCATTTATATTTTATTTTAATCCAACATCGGGGTCGCAAACTTTTTTTTTTATTTGTACTAAAAAAAAAAATTACGCTGTTATCCCTAAGGTAATTTAATCTTATAATCATAAATTATGGATCAAAAATTCATATATTAATGTTAATTTTTTAAAAAAAGTTTATTAAATTTTTCTATCACCCCAACAAAATAATTTTATATATTTTAATTGAAAAATTTATAAAAAATAAAAATATAAAAAATTATTAAACTCTATAGGGTCTTCTCGTCTTTTATAAATATTTTAGCTTTTTAACTAAAAAATTAACTTCTATTTTTAATTATGAGACAGTTTATATCTCATCAAATCATTCATTCAAGTCTTCAATTAAAAGACTATTTATTATGCTACCTTTGTACAGTCAATATACTGCAGCCCTTTAAAAACAAATTCAGTGGGCAGATTAGACTTTAAATTATTATCACAAAAAGACATGTTTTTGATAAACAAGTGAATATAAATTTTTGCCGAATTCCTTTTAATTACCTTATTATAAATTTTATTTTATTTATTAAATATTTTACTAATTTTATCATTATTTCTAATTTTATTTCATTAAAAATTATTTTTTTATAAAAATTTAAATAATTTTATTTAAATTTTAAATAAATGAAATTATTTATAAAAAATTATAATTTATAAAAAATATAAATTTTAAAAATTTCAAATATTAAATAATTTTATTATAAAATTTTAATTTAAAGCTTATCCCCTAAAATATTAAATTAAAATTAGTTTTTTTTTAATAAATAAAAAAAAACTATAAAATTTAATTTAAAATTAAATTTTTTTCTAAAAAAACTAGATATTTTTAAAAACGATTAACATTTCATTTCCAATTAACTATAAAAAATAATTATGCAACATTAACTTTATTAATTAATTAACTCTTTTAAATTCGAGATATTTTTATATTAAAAACTTTTATTTAATAAACTCTGATACACAAGATACAATAAATTAAATCTACTTTTTTAAAAATTATTATTTCACATTTTTCAAAATTCTTTTACAATACTAATCCCCTATAAATAATAAAATTTTTTCTATTTAAAATACTTTAACCCCCCAATTAAATATTTTTATTTTAAAAATTTTTTTTTTATTTATATTATATTAATTTAACTCTTATTAAACATCAAATTAATTATATTTTATAATCTCTTTTCAATGTAAATGAAATACTTATCACAAGCTCTAATTCGTCTTTCTAGGAACACTTTCCAGTATCCCTACTTTGTTACGACTTATTCCAATTTTTAAATGAAAGTGACGGGCAATATGTACATATTTCAATTTTTAATCATTTTATTAAATTAAATAAAATTACATTTAAATCCACTTTCAAATAATTATTACAAAATTATTATTCATTTATATTATTATATTGTAATCCATCCTCACTTTAATTATTATCTACATCTTGATCTGAATTAATTTTTTATCTTAATTTTAAAATATTATTTTTTATAAAAAATATTTTTTTAACAACGATATATAAAATTTTAAATTAAATATGTATTATTCGTGGATTATCAATTACTAGACAGATTCCTCTAAATGAACTAAAATACCGCCAAATTATTTAAGTTTCAATAAATAATTATATACTATTTTAGCTAAATTAATTAATTTTCTTATAATAGGGTATCTAATCCTAGTTTAATAATGAAATTTTTAAATTCATAAATCATATTTAAATTTTATTAAAATTAAAATTTCACCTTATAATTCTAAATTTAATTTATATATTATTAATTATTTATTCTAACTAATAAAATTTATTTAAATTTTTGTATAACCGCAACTGCTGGCACAAAATTTGTTATTTAATTTTAATGTATTACTAAATCTTAATTTCTTAAATTTTTAATTTTAATTACTATATATTTTATATTATATTATTTAAATACTATAAAATTAACACTAAAATTTATATGTAAATTAAACTTAAAATAAAATCCATAAATCACAAATATTTATTTATATATAAAATTATTCAAATAGATTTTTTTTTTTTTTTTTTTATATTAAATATTTAATATTAATTATTAAATTATTAATATTTTCTTTCTTATTTTTTATTAATACCCATATTAAAATTCTATTTAATAATAACCGATCAATAATAAGTGTAAATATATAAAATTATTAATTTTAATATTTATTAGATAAATTATATAATCATTAATTAATTGACTGAAATACTATTCAAAAACTCAATATATATATATATATATAAATTAATATGTGTATAAATAAATGATGCCCATTTCAATTTTTTTTTATAATAAAAAAAAAAA